TCCATTATTAATCCTTTGTGTATCTTGGTCTTCCTAACCATTCACCCATTTTGTTTTTGTTAACCTTCCATTATGGTAATACATCTATGTTAATAGATAGTAAAAACTCCATAAAGTTGATCTTTTGAACCCGCTTCAAGCCATGATGACTAATCAACCAATCTTGGGGTAAACAGTCTCCACTGCTTATATTTACTTGCATTTAATTCTTGTACATAGGAAATGAGATTCAATCCCTTTAACGACAAATTAATAAATCGTTTTATTTCACTCATATAACTATCTGTTTTCGTTCATCAACCCGAATGATGAATAAGAAAATCAAAAATATATATTCAACTCATTTAACTTTCTTACTAGAAAGAAAAGAGATAGGGAAATTTTATGTCTCACCGAATCACACGTAGAGATATTGATAATACACATAGAGTTAATGGTATTTCATAACTAATTGATTGAGCAGCAGCTCTTAAACCACCTAAAAAGGAATATTTATTATTTGATCCATATCCCGACATAAGAAGTCCAACGGGAGCAAGACTTGAAACAGCGATCCATAAGAAAACACCAATACTAAGATCGGCTAGAATAAGGTGATAACCAAAAGGAATTACTGAATAACTTAGTAAAATGGATATGACTGCTATGGATGGTCCGATACTGAATAAACGAGTATCCCCTCTAGATGGAAAAAGATTCTCTTTGAAAAGTAGTTTTGTACCATCTGCTAGAGCTTGAAGAATTCCCAAGGGGCCGGCGTATTCAGGTCCAATACGTTGTTGTATCCCTGCAGATATTTCTCTTTCTAACCAAACAATTATTAGTACACCTAGTGTGATTCCTAATACAAGAGTCAAAATAGGAACAAGCATCCACACGATTCCATGGACTTCTTTTAAGAATTCCAATCTGGAAAAAGAATGGATAGCTTGTAGTTCTGTTGTATTATCAATTATCATTTCAACGATCAACTTCTCCCATAATGATATCTATGCTACCTAGTATCGTCATAATATCAGCCAATTTCATTCTTTTAACTAATTGAGGAAGAATTTGCAAGTTGATAAAACCCGGCGGACGAATTTTCCATCTCCAAGGAAAAACACTCTGATCTCCTATCAGAAAAATTCCCAATTCTCCCTTTGGTGCTTCAACTCTTACATAAAGTTCCTGTTTGGACAATTCAAAAGTTGGAGAAGGTTTTTTACTAATAAATCGATAGTCAAAATCATTCCATTCAGCATCTTTTATTCTATTAAAGCGTCGGATTTCTAAATTCTCAAAAGGCCCCCCCGGAATTCCTTCCAGAGCCTGTTGGATAATTTTTATGGATTCTGTCATTTCACTGATTCGTACTAAATAACGAGCTAGTGAATCCCCTTCTTTTTGCCATTGAACCTCCCAATCAAATTCGTCGTAACACTCATAATGATCAACTTTACGAAGGTCCCATTGTATTCCGGAAGCTCGTAGCATTGGTCCTGATAAACCCCAATTTAGTGCTTCTTCTCCTCCAATAATGCCGACACCCTCAACTCGTTCTAAAAAAATAGGATTCCGTGTAATAAGCTTTTGGTATTCAGCAACCCCTGTTAAAAAATAATCGCAAAAATCTAAACATTTATCTATCCATCCATGAGGTAGATCAGCAGCTATTCCTCCGATACGAAAATAATTATGCATCATTCGCATACCGGTGGCAGCTTCGAATAGGTCATATATCAATTCTCGTTCTCGAAAAATATAGAAGAAGGGGGTCTGCGCCCCAATATCTGCCATAAAAGGGCCAAGCCATAACAAATGGGAAGCTACACGACTCAACTCCAACATAATGGCTCTGATATAGCTAGCCCTTTTAGGTACTTCAATATTGCCTAGTTGTTCGGGTCCATTTACGGTTATTGCTTCTGTGAACATAGTAGCTAGATAATCCCAACGTGTTACATAAGGCAAATATTGTATAATTGTTCGGTTTTCTGCAATTTTTTCCATTCCCCTGTGTAAATAACCCAATATTGGTTCACAGTCAATAACATCTTCACCATCGAGAGTAATGATAAGTCGAAGAACACCATGCATTGATGGGTGGTGAGGACCCATATTGACTATCATGAGGTCTTTTCTTGTAGTTGGTGCAATCATAAGTTTTTTACCGAGTTATTCTTCCATGAATTGCTGAAAGTAAAAAAAAAAGAAGTTCATCAAAATTGGAACGAATAAGTTCAAATGATATAACTCTTCAAATTAACGAGTTTTTGTCTCTCGAATATCCAATTGACCAATTAATTCTTTATAACGTACTCTATTTTTTTTTGACAAATAAGCCAGTAATCGTTGACGTTTTCCCAAAATTTTCCGCAAACCTCTTTGAGATGAATAGTCTTTTTTGTGCAATTTCAAATGTGAAGTAAGTCTCCTTATCTTAGTGGTGAAACTTAATACTTGAAATTCAACAGACCCTCTGTTTTCTTCGTTTTCTTTTTGAGAAATAACCGAAATTAATGAATTTTTTACCATAAAAAAATTTCCCCTTTCCCTTTTTACAGATATGGATTTTACCGATCAGTAATAAAAATGCCATTCATTTTAATGTGGTATATACAATAATCTAATCCAAATTTCTTTATGAAGTCCTAATTTTTTCAATTCAAATGCATCAATCCAATTTTCAATTGGATTTCTATTTAGATAGGGATAGGATTGGCACATTTTCGTATTCATAAAAGCGGAGAATTTAGACCTAACCTAAAATGAAGAAGGTTCTGTTGATTCATTTCTAGATCGAATTGATATGATACATTTGATGTGTGTATTTGTTTGCTTTCATATATCCTATATGATATATAGGAAAAATGTACTATCAACGAATTTGCAATCGTGGATACAGATGTATCCTTAACATACTGAAACGACTGCCATTATTGGTATCAAACCAATAGCGATTCATACAAGCTAAATCTTCTAATCGATAATTAGGCCAAAGAAAGAATTTTAATTTCATTAATTGATTTTGATTTTTATCAAGGTGATTACTGTCATCTAGAACTTGGCTGCTATTCTTCTCGTTGCAAAATCCAGGATTTCTATCTACATCATTCCTATTCTTTGAATTGAAACAAATTAGAATTCTCAATTTTCTACGACGCCTAAACGATAAAATATTTTCAGGAACAAGCAAATGAAAATTGTTTTTGTCTCTATTTCCTGTTATTCTTTCGTGTAGTGGAATAGATTCATCAAAATTATTCTTAGCAACATATCTTTGTTCTTGGTATCTTTGATTAGTTTGGTGCTTACTCTTATGAACCAACGAAATACCTATGGTTTGATACATAATAAATTGTCCATCATTTTTTACAGACATGCGAATGGGTTCGATAAAAAATATTCCCCTTTTCATGAATTCTGGAAGAGTTAAATCCTTTTGAATCAGCATTATATCCAAATTCATTTCTCTCCTTTGAATCGAGGATATAGTAATTTTTCTTGGATCTATTAGTCTAAGCAGAAGACAATATACTTTAATATTATTGATCATTCTTTGATTCAAAGTATCACCCCATCTCAATTGAAAAAACAAATACCGTTTTAGGAACAAATCGAGTTCTGCTTCCATGTTGCTTTTGTATTGTTTTTTCTTTTTCCCCCTTTTCATATCTGATCTCGTAAAATCTTCTTCAATATCTTTTTGTTGGTTTGAAAGAACGGATCCTAGATCCCCTTGGCTTGTGGGTTCTTTTTCTTCTTGATTTCGATTCTTTATTTTTTTATTCGATGGTATCAAAAAACTTTCTTTTTGTTTTTCATCAATCTTTTTATTTCGATTTTGACTGCTATTTTCATTTCTATTTAAATTTAAATTTAAAAGAAGTAATTTGCTTGGTATAAACCAAGGTTTCGTTTTATATGCATTATAAAGTAACAAAAATTCTGGGAAGAACCAAAGCTCCAGATTCGATATGGGACGCTTTAGTATTTTTTCATTTATCGCCATCCAATCCAAAAAAACTTTGGAGGAGTTTGGTGGGTTCATTTCTGAAATCATAAGATCAAAAATATTTTTTTTATCAATTAATTGATAATTATTAGTAAATATCTGAATATTTTGATTACTATTGGCATCGAGCGTGATCCAGGCTGCAATATCGACTTTTTGTCTAAGATCAAAATTGAGAATTTTCCAATCCAAATATTTTCTATCGGGAGTTTTTTCCATATATAGACCGTTTCCTAGATAATTATCGATAGGGATGCTCTTCAGCATATCAAAAGGGATCTCTTTATATGTGTTGTAATTATAAGAAATCTCTTGTTTCTTATTTCCTTGAAACGGTGATCTAGAAATAAATGAGTCCTTTTTATTTTCATAATTAATAGATTTATATGATAAAAGATCATATTTATAGTATTTTTGAAAATTATCTTTTTCATTCGATAATGAATAGACTTCATTAATATTTTGTTTTTTGAGTTGGTCTTTTTCATATTCATATGAATTCCATTTGCTGAAATTTTTCCCTTTAACCATACGACGTTGATGAACTCTATTTCGCCATTGTTGTGGTATTAATCTAGACCATCTGATCTGAGATAAATCGTATTGATAATGCCCTTTTAACCAGTTTTTCCATTGATTCATTTCAGAACTCCGAAGTCTGTTATCTTTTAATTTCGAATGAATTATTCCTTGTGTTTCAAAAGAATCCTTTATTTCAGGCTTAAGAAAAAAAGGGATTCCTTGATATTGAAGAATAGGTTTGAATTTATACAAATTAATAACTTGGGTTTGTGATAATTTGTAAAATACATATGCTTGTGACAAGTAGGATAAGTCATAAAAAAAGGGTGAATTTGTCTTATTATTACTAATATTATAAAGTGCCCCTTTTCTATTTATAGTCGAAATAAAATCAATTGGATTTGGATTTTTTTTATTAATTATTTCTTGATTTGTTTCATTATTGTAAATGGATTTATTTCGAATTTTATTTCTTGATTCA